AGAATGTGAGATACAAAGCTAGAGCTGAGCTTTAAGCGCGAGAGGAGGGAAGGGCTCCCCCTTTAAGCGCTACTTTTCTTGAAATGCTGCTACTTTATCGGTCCCTCTCGTCTGGTTGGTCTCGGTCTCAGAGATCGAGATAGAAAGGATGGGTTGTCAGCTGATGGAATTTCTTCTTCGATCCCACTTTATGCATCTAATTCATTCCAGGATTGGGTCATTATAACCACTTGATCAACAGAATAGGTGGTAAGATGGAGTGAAGTTAGTCGATAGCTCCCATCGTTCCAGGGTTCGAAGGTCTGGATCCAGAGTCAGATAAGAATGTTTTGCTAATGCGGCCAAGGATAAAAAAAAAATAATCAAAAAGATTGAGCATACCTTGATTTTCATTAAAAAAAGGGATCAGTTTCTTTCTTTTTCAACCTTTCTCTATTGACAAAACCGTAACTTAAATCCAGATCGAGATGATAGATTATAAAAGGTTGTTCTTCGATATCCCGTATGTCCCGCATAAACCTTTCAAGCGAAAAGCATGTGAACAAGCCAAAAAAGAAGTATCCATAATTTAATTAAAGACTCGAACGATGGCCTCAGAGACCGGAAAATCTTTCTTACGACTATAACAAACCGTTGCCAATACTGACCTTAGTCTCTGCAGGTAATGAATTTCTTGGATCGCTCCTACTCGTACTGTTTTATTCACTTCTCCAGCTCGAAATGCTGGACTGGATGCCGAGTAGTAGCCGGCCGGCTAGGTAGTGACTGGTGCTGGTTTCGCAGACTATGCGTCTACTGTATCAGGATCTGGTTATGGATCAAGGGCTGGCCGCGCGTGTGAGTGAAAAGCTCACCCAGCCGATCACGGCGATGGGTTCCAATGTTAGTTCAACGGTTAGATGCGTCTGCCGTTGCGCAAGAGAATTCTTTCTCCGATATGTACCATCCATCCGGGAGGTACCTGTTTATCAGGGTATCTCTTGGAAACCAACATGGTCCAGTGTACCAAATAGTGGTCGGATCCCAGGGTTAAAAGACTCATTCTCCCCGCTCGAGCGGGAATGACTCGCTTTTATCCATATGGATGAAGAGCTATTTGTGCATCTTACAACCGTGGGCGCTCTATGGTATTCAAGGGTTTTCCTTTGAGTCATCAGAAGAGCGTACTGGTTCCGCCGACGGGGCTTGGTAAAAAAGGTATATTGTACCCGACCTTTACCAAACATTGGTAAAGAAGACCAATACCCCTGTTAGTTGGGGCCGGTTGGCCTAGAATGTTTCTTTCTTATCTGTTTACCTCGGCTATTCACGAACTCTTGTCAGAGCCTTCAATTCAGAAGCACTTTGTATCAATTTTTAAAGCTTAGTCTAGTCGTACGTCTACGCCCCTTGTAATTCATTCTTATACTCATCCGGTTCCGCATCTACATCTTGATAATCCAATGGCTTTCACGCAGTATTCTTTGTCTTCAACGGATTTAGATTCCAACTTTTGTCTTCGGATTCCCATCTAGGTTAGATTATGCTTTTCACTCTACTTGATCTATTCGTTTTGTCTTTCTCGTGTCGTATGATGAATAAGAATGGGCGGTCTCGAAAGAAATCTCTTCTGGTCAGACACAAGAAAAGGAATAATAGTTGGTACGGCCAAGAGCACTTGTAATTGTCACTAGTTGTCTTCTCTCTATCTTGTTACTGGTCTCCGGTCACTCAACTAATCTACTTGAAAAGTCTTGCCTCACCTCTGGTCTCGACACCCGGGTCAGCCTATTTTATAGCCTGGTCGTATCTTGGGTCCATTCCTTTACCTTTCACTCCGGCTAATAATTTCATTGCGGTGGATAAATCTGTTTCAGAACGTGAACGATCTCAAGCTTCTAGTTTCAAATAAGCTATAAGCCTTTTTACCCGTCATAGGCCGATCTGCTCCTACCGCTTCCCGATGACGGGCCGGTATAAATAACCTCTCTCGAACTTAGAATACTGTCCTAGCGCGGAGGACCTCCCTAATATAATACACCCGGGAACTCTCGTAAGGATAGCCGGAATCCGCCACTAGCCTTCCCGCTCCGTGGGCTTCACTTTTTGCCTCTCCAATCGTATTTCCGTCCCTAAGCTCTGTCTCTTCCATTCGAAATTCCACTAAGCTCTGGCCCTCAATTGTCACTTCGAAAAGGAAAACTTTTTTTTATATTGAAATTTATTTGGGCGAGAGTTCCTTCTTCAGCGAGCTTGGGATTGGCTATTGCGGTTCCTCCATGCCTTCGAGGGGGTCTGTCTTTTGAACTCAAGTAACCCGCTATAGTTTCCGGGCGTACTCAAGTGACTATTTATTGTTCCTGGGGAATCAAGAAGTATCCCGCGGGCAAGCATTCGTCATAGAAAGAAATAACAGGAGAAGGAGGTAGACGATCTAAACACTATAGTACGAGTCGTGCAGGTACATACTAATTCATCGGTGGATGTTTAACATTGTCATTTATTCTTTCAGCGGGGGTTGCTAATGCTAATACCAGAGGAGAGTAGTTCCCCAGCGACGATAGGTGATATCAGTGACCAAACCGGACCGGGACTGGGGAGTACGGGCGGTCTTCCTTCCTTTCGAGCGGGGTGGCTTGAGTGCGTGGTCAATAAAGAAAACCTTCCATACTACGGTTACGGTATGGATAGCTAACTTGAGTGACAAAAGACAACGAATGCTTGCTTGCGAGTTTCCTTTCCCCAGGGCTTCCCTACCGAATGCTTTCTTTCCCAAAAAATTGACATTTCCTTCTTTCTTGGTGCAGGTTCGGATGGACTAAGAGTTCCGGTAGCGGGCTTGACCAGAGTAGATACGATTCAAGGGAAGAAGGAAAGAGATAATAGAAAGATGGCTTTCGGGCAGGCTTGCGAGTTGACAGGTGAGGAATACAGCCAACCAATAGACCTATTTATGTTTACTAAAAGCAATAGACGAGTTCCATATAGACTAGACCTACTAATGGAGCAAGTAAGACTGACTGTTTCCAGTTGCGCTTATTCAATTGACTCGTTCTTGTACGGTTCCTGCTGTTTCGGGTCTTTTGAAGGGGAAGAGGGAAGAACGGTCCTATATTGGGATTTTGAGGAGACACTGCGCTGGTGCCATTTCATTTCACTTCCCGACTCAACCCGGAAGGGTAATAGCATCGGGGAGGAGAGAATGAGACAAGATTCAACCCCCTTATCTATCTATCTATGGCGAGCACGGGACGAGCGAGCAGAAAAAGTGTAACGAATCCATCCCACCAGACCTTTTGGATGGGACCCGTGTTGCTGGCACGAGAGGGATCAAGGGACCGATCGCCCTGAATTAGATGTTCCTCTATCCAATCCCACGGAGAGAGGTATTGGCCCCAGCCTCCGCATATGGAACACCAATGAATCCTAAATTTGTTAGGTATCTAACGGATAGGCGCCCGACGGTGATAAGATCGCCACGGGAAGCGCTTATGACCGCTCGCATAAACACCCCCGGTTCCCCCAATCGACTTGGGGGATTTTTTTTGGATAAAGTATCTGAACGTCTCTATCGTCCTTTGAGTTTTAGCATTAATGAGGGTTCATCAAGTAAACCACGTTTCGTTCGCAAGTCCCCAGAAAAAGCCAAACGGGAGATTGGGTTACTAGGAGCATTGCCCACAAGTAGGCACTTGAGGCCTATCAAGACATTCTCGATCGAAGAGGCAATGACTTTCTCCATCTCAGAAAACCCTCGCCATGCGTTTTTGATCTTATACTCATGGACCTTCCTCATAGTATGCTTTTGGCTTCACCCACATATAAATTATTGTATACAGAGTTCCTTGACGTATACGGAATATTTTGATTGGCTGCTTAGACCAAGGGAATACAAACCCTTAATTACAACATCGAATATTGAGATGATTCGTTCTTGTAAATACGCTACGCCTAGGGGTTTTGTACTGAGTACGAGGTGGCGCGACACATGTTCTTGGAGGGGTTCTTCCCCAAAATAGATTTGGAATATTCTATCAAAGGAGTGGTCCAGGCGAAGAAGTGCTTCGATCCGCTCCATCATCAGCCACTAGTAATGGTTTCCTCAGTTCTAGTGGGAATCTTTATTATTACTTTCACTTTGTTTGAACAAGTGAGCTTGGATGCCGCAATGGGATTCATCTAAGAATTATAGTGGATATCATATATATAAGTTTTTCATTAGGATTTATTTTTTTAGAAGGGTTTTTGAGATTTAGAGGTCAAAAAGAAAGAACTGGCTAAATGTTATTCCGACGAAAAGCGATTGATTCAGGGATAAGTATAAACAGGAGGACGACAGACCACTTACTATTTATTTTCCGTACAAAATCTTTTTTTTTACCCATACCAAAGAGCGGAGTGGATGGGCGATCTCTTTCTCTTTCGCTCAAAGATGGCCTTTATTCAGGTTTTGCATAGCTTCCCAAGCGCCCTTCCGCTCAAGGGTTTCTTTTTGGGTTCCGAAAGGCAGAGTAGCTTCAGCATCGAGCAGGGGATGGGATTCAAGGAGAGCAGTTTATGGGGAGTTTTCTTCAGGTATTCAAGTTGAAAGAAAACAAATGCAAGAAGGGCAGAGTGCAAAAGAAATGCAGTAGCAATAGCAAGAGCTAGAAAAAGCCCTAAAACGAATTAGCCGATAGGAAGAGTTTCTTTTCAAAAGTGGGTCAAGATAAGAGAGCGAGTGGGAAGGTCACCCTTTGGCTAAGAAGCCTTCTTCCGCACTTGAGAAGAAAGAAAAATTGTATTCGCTTTCATCAATTACAGAGGAATAATTCATTCATTCTACGTGAATATTTTATTTCAAAGAAAGATTGATTAAACCAAGGGTTTCGGTTCGACCCAGAGAATAGGGAAACGAAAGACTATTCACCGGCAGCGAACGGAGCTGCGCGAAGTGAGAACTAGAGCTTAAGGTTAACGGAGCCGGTAGGAACGGCACGTGCTGTATGAACAAATATGGCTCACTTAGGCCTTACACCAGGACTTTTGCTATCCACTAGGATAGCCTAGAAGACTTGTAGAGAGATTAATATGAACCATAGGCCCGGCTAACAAAGGTACTATAACCTTCTAGCTGGTGGTAAAATCTTGGTCTCTGCCTATCGCCGGGACGTGTGATGCGGGGGCTTCCGTCCCAAGGACCGACTGGGAAGTACTATAACGGCTAAACGCTTCACTAGTCCACCTCGAGTCATCACTCCCGACAAAAATCCTAAAAAACCTTTAAACTCCCAATGTAGCCCGATCGCTTGCGTTCGGCCATTGTAGGTGTGCACTGGGGCTGACCGAAGCGAGTCTAAGCTGGGAGTGCGCCATCACCAAACAGCCCGGGCGGATTTTGACATGTGACTCATCTATATCGGCTTGAATCACTAGTGAAACACAGATGAACGAGCAAAAAAAATCCCATCGCCCGCTGTAAGACCTGCGAGATGCGATGAGGATAGTCGATCCTGCGCTTGGACATAACTGTGCCGGCGAAACCTTCTCTCGGGTGGAAAGGCCCTGGCTTTCTTCGTCAAAGAGAGATTGTAACATAGGCCAAGTGAACAATTTATTGGTTACGATCGAGATATCTGAGAGACGCCCGACTCTATCAACCTCCTTTCCCATATGATCAAATGAGGGGCAACCTACCTCGCCTTATCCCATGCAGATAACAAGATAAGCGACCTATCACGAGTAGGCCCGACCATACTCTAAGCCAACAATGGGATCGATATACCCGATCCAACACGAGTATGATTATCCAAGAATTCTCATATATAAAGCAGTGGCGGCGCATCCGTTTGATCGATCACGGCCACCTATGGATAACAGCAAGAGTTTGGGCTTTATCCTTTCCATCGAGCTGTCTGGTCTAGTGCATCTGTTCTTCACTACCATCTATCTAAGCGTGACCCGCTAAGAAAGGTTTCCGTCTGGCTATCTGCTTCTCAGATGAGAGTAGGCATGACAACTAAATCACGAAATGCCACAGTAGGGTTGTTTCCCTACTAACATGAAGTAGGGGGGGATAGGCTGGTAGGCTGTAGCAAGCCGAACCACCATAAGCGGATTCGTGCTCGTCAATCCTAGACCCCTGCTCCATTGGGAAGAGCTCTATTGCCAATATTCAACGACCGGTAAGCAAACCCAGAAGAGGGACCTCCACTGCCGAGCCAGATAGACGGGCGGCGGCACCACAGAGAGAATGCCATAGACTTTTCGACGACCAAAACCAACCAGTTCGAGCGAAAGTTTGTCACGACATGGGGAAACGAAGGAAAAGAAGAACATAGAAATTTTATTCCAAGATTAAGAGTTATTCCAAATATGAATAATTAGTATAAAGAAGCCCCTGTGCTAAAGCACAGGGCTAGAAGGAACAATACGATACGACAGACAGAGCGAGAGCGCACCGCAGCGCGCAACAAAGCATTCAAAGTCTAGCGCGCTTCCACCCGCGTTACAGCGGTATTTGCTTCATAGAGGGGGGCTCCTGGCGCGAAGTGAGCTTGGTTGCTGCGTTTTTTTCGGTTGCGCGAAAGCGTACTCAGCGTCCATCTGGAGTGAATTGTTCTGATAGCGGAAAGGCTTAACTTTACTGTGCGTCTTGGATCTCAGAATTGCATAAGTAGAGTCCCGCCCGTCATTACCCCGATATGGTTTTAGAGCGAAGGGCTTCATTCGATTATATAAGCTATTACACCCGGAAGAGGAAACCAACCCTCGATCCGGCAAGGAAGATAGGTCAGGATTTCGATCTGAAGGGCCCTTGGTCCTATGGAAAAGATAAGTATGGGGCGGTGGGCTCGGGGCAAGAGATAGCTCGATCTACATCCTAACTCGAGGAAGGGAAGGCTTCGTTCGCTCGTGCTTCCTTTTCTGCTTCGCGGAATTAAGAGATCTTTGAAGAACTCAGAATTTCTTTCTTGGTCTCGGGCCTCGTCTTCATACTCGACACATGCCTGCCCTTTCCTTTCTCCTCAAATTCGGCTTAAGCGAGTGAAGGTATGAGAATGAATACGGGGAGGAAGAATTAAACTTAGTTAAGGAAGGCAATTAATATTCTTCACCTCGAACGGGAGTTTGCTCTTTCACCCTGGCAAGTGTACTCGCTTCTACTATATACTACGCTCGCTTGTGTTGCCTGTGCGATACGAGTGTAGTTGACTACGTAAGAGCGTAGTTTACTACGCGATAAGCGAGTTTAGTTTACGGAACGATAACTAGAGTACAGAGCTTTAACTCAAGTACACTTTAGAGTAGTGGAGCTCGAAACTGGTATGAGAGATGTATTTGTAGTAGCTTGTACTTTTATTCGTTCTATCCATTCCGCTCGGGATCCTATTCGGGGATCCCAGCGCTCCCTACGCTTACTAAAAGATGAAATTCCATTCTAATTTCTTCATACTCCAACAACGATAGAAACATTCTAAAAAGAAAGAACTCCATCCTTTCCCGCGTCTCCTACTCCTACCTTCCTTCGTACTGCAAGCCAGCCTTTCACTCGAACTCCCGTTACCGCTGTCCCTATTGGCTTGTCTCCATTCGTTTGCTTTCCCGGATTATCCTATTAGCCTCCCCATGTTTGCCTTCCTTTCACTCCGGCGTATAGCCTGTCTTGTCATTATTAATTAGTAATTGGCTGATTAAGAGAAACTGCCTCCACCATTGGTTGTTCTTAATCTCAATCCCGTAGGAATGCTCTTGGTCTTGAGAAAACCAGATCAGGATCAATTGCTGCTATCACTCCCTATGCTTCTGCGTCCCATACCCCAACCCCCTTAACTAATAGATGCTAGTTGGGGGACTGCTCGCTTTGGCAACTGGGGGCTCCGGACTATAGGTATGCTTCGGGCTCCCGATCCGAGAGGGACGCGACGCGAGATGATGATGGGTCAACCGCGACTGGAGCTGCTGGTGGAACTGCTGCTTCCGCTCGGTGAATAGAATAAGCCCTCAAATTGTTCTTTGGATAAACGACTGGATTTTGATCTTCTATTCCCATCTGCTTCTGGAAGTGGATATGCTAAGCGGTGGTGGTGCCTCTCCCACTGCTATGGGTGGGTTCTAATATGGCACAGGAGTAGCTGTTCGGACCACTGCAATTATGTCTCGATCGGATATCCAAGAGGTGACTTGTACACCTTTTTACTTTGACTCTGCTAGCTCAGAAGCTGATGGATCAACAATGGTAACTCGAACTGGCGGTAACGGGGGTGAACTTACTGCTCCCGGCTTTACCTCATAGAGGTAGACAGGCATCTTTTGGGGTTCAAAGTCGAGGTAAACGACTGATTCTTAGTCAACTCGGTTAGCTTCCTCTGCTTCCGGTGGTGGGACAACCACTGATGCGGACAAAGGCTAGGTAATGTCTCTCCAACTAGCTCTACCCCGGTCACTGGGTCAATAATCGGCCCGGTGGTTCTTCAACTGAAACCAGAATAGATCCTGGGCGAGGTGGTGGTAGGGAAGCTTCTGATACTAGTATCGAAACCATAAGGGGCGTTTACGCTGGGACTGAAGCTTTGATACTCGTGCCTACGCAGCCTTTGTTCGCATCTCTCATCGATTCCCCTATGGAGAAGAAGAAGAAAGAAGAACATTCATTGGTTGGACCTTTATGCTACCAGCCTCTGCTATTGAAACTCTTTCTATACTATACGAGCTGTAGGATCATTAGTCTCACCCACAAAGGCATACATAGAAGGCAGTCTCTCACCCGGGTCGAGATCTGAGGCCGGTGCGGCAACCCACCGGAAGAAAAGAAAAGCGAGCACCATTGGGCAACCTATCGGACTCGGCAAGGTCACTGACGTCTGGCAACTACAAGAAAACAATGGTCACTCCTAGTTTGAGTCGTCGAAGGCAAGGCAGCGAGTGAAGGTAGAGGAAGAGGAAAGCTATTAAGACGACTTTTAGCTACAAGCCCTTGATAGCGTAATTAAGCCAACCAACTAGGCCTTTTTCGTTCGGGATATGAATGGTGCTCCACAAGGGCATCCTATAAGTGATTTTCAAAGCAATAAGAAAGTCTTTGAATGATTCTATAGTTCATCCATTGATTAGATTTTATTACCATCTAACTAAATAATAAAACTAAGGAAGCCCGGGCTAGATTATTAATCATCTCAGAAAAAACCCTCAAAATGATGTCTATAGGCTGACCCTTTCGGATTAGTAAAAAAATGTTCCAATCCGGATTAAGTCGACCTATGCTTTCAATACTTACCCTGACCCAGCCACTTAGCTCTAGCTTCGGCCGATCCTTCGTCATATCTTTAGTCAAAACCACTCTTGCTACGAAGCTCTTTTTTGGATAGAGTCCGGAAGGTTTGGGAAAACTGGTTCAAAATAGGAAGACTCCTCCATCAGTGGTTATTGCTTAATGTTACTAGAATTCATCGCTACTAACTAGAAGAAGTTCCTGGGCTAATAAGAGCTCTCCTGTAAAGCAAAGCCTTTGATTCGATTTTTGGCAATGCCATTTCGAAAGAAAGGGAACCTCTTGGGTTGGGATGGGAGAACCTAGATATGTCGATTTAGAAAAAGCCGATGCATATGGGAATGAAACGTGAATGGTTTTTTGATTCCTCGAGTTACAGCAGGTACACTTTTTCTTTTTGTCTAGGAGTGATTCCTTATCAAGAGAACCTTCCTTCTAAGTCGAGTGACTGGGGACTACCTCCTCGCTGGAAAAACTACATTCTTGCTTTGGGCATCTTCCCCACCCAAGCTAAGCCGCCTTTCCTCAGCTGATGCCGGCATGCCTCTGTTGGGCTATTCTCTAGTAACATCTGGGAAGACTCCTCTTTTCACTCAGATCAAGAAGCAGATCGCTGTGAAGGCAGATTGTTAGCCATAAGGATGATCCGTTTTGGGCCCGGGGCGAGAAGCCACGCTTTGCTCTTGATGGTCATATCGAAAAAGGGTATAAAAACTTATCTTGGAAGGCTTTGTCCCCGGTCTTGTTCTCCTCTTGTCTTTGACCAGTCTTCGAAACAGAAGGCGGGCCAGCCCATAGGAGGCTTATCCATGACACAATAGACGAGCTCTGAAGACCTCGCCTTTGAGGCTAATTCGAAGAAGAAGATTCCCTATCATGGGCATAGTCCAACCGGGTTAACCAATTCTTATCCTTCTTCTACCATCGTCCATCTTTGCAGAGACGAAAGGGAATCGGTCAGGAATAGCCTTTAAGGATTCTAGCTTCTCTACTCTTACTCTTGATTTGCTTTCTTTTTTCATCTCCGCTTTGACTTTCAACTATGCAAATAAATAGGCGGGCTTTCTCATTGCCTTCAACTTCCTTGAAAGGAAATAGGCTTCTTCGTACCGCACTCGACCTTTGGTTTTGATCAATGTCCCATCCACCTTTACCTCTCGTTTCGTATACGTAACTCGTTCCCTTCTTCTCGATTGCTGCCCTGGAGGGCACTCTGGAGCAACGTTTGAACGCGCTCGGCCTTGTTCACCCTTTCAGCTAAGTATCCCGCTCCTCCCTTGAGTAGACAACACAAAGAAGGTAGACATTCCCTCATGAGGGAATGTCCCATACCAAACCAAGTCGTAAGCGACAACATGCCCAATCATAGCCAACTAGTTTGTTTCTACCAAGCCCACAAGCGCTTGAGTCTTCAACCAAGACTCGTTTTTCACTTGCCAATTGCATCACCAACCGAAAATGGCTTATAAAACTCAGGCAATTAAAGCACCGGCTCAATCACCATCGCCATCTTCAAACCGTCAAAAGCCTTTTGACAAGCTTCAGACTAATTCTAACCCCGATCCTTCTTCAGCGGATCTGTCAAAGCCTTGCCTCTTTCCTCCTGCCGAATCATCAGAGACATGAAATCACATTACTGTAATGAATGAAAAGGTTGGGTTGTCGAGTGATAGGGGTGATGAGTGGAGCTCCCAGACAGCGAGCAAAGAGTAGAGCGACAATGCAAGGAGGCTCGTATGAGTTAAGCTTCTTCCTTTCTAAGGTAGTAAGTGAAGGAAGCAAGAACTGCGGAAGAGGATCAGGCGCAAGAGGAACCGGAATAGGAGCTTTTCTATCTATAATAGGAATAGCAAGCAACGGACCAAGGAACACAAGCCAGAATAACAAGAACTTAGAGCTCCGTATTAGGAGCTAAAACGGGTTAGGGATTCTTGTAGGGACGGTGCCAGTAGGGCAAGCCAAGCAGGCTTTTCAGCTAGCTCTTTAACTTGCGGTTGGTTAAGTCGAAGTCAAAGGGAATTGAAAGGTTTTTCGTAATTGAAGTGTTGAAGTCAATGGGTAACGGACAAGGGTTTTCCTTTAGAAGCGGTGGATTTCATCCCCCATGTCATGTCCATCCTTAGTCTCTTTTTCGTAAACCTAGCCTATTCGACCTAACGACCTCGGGCAAGTCGATCGGTCAAGAATCCGGTTCTCCTACGATGGCTCTAGTATTCTTTCAGCTCTAATTCGGTTTCCTCTTGCTGGTGCGGTGGAAGGCGAGATGAGGTTAGGGCTATTCGAGGCGATTCTTATGGATCGCTCCTTCCTTAGCGGATTTCGGTTGTATGATGGAAGTGGAGATCTCGCAGAGCAGCATATTAGTAATTTAGAAATTGCCAGCGGAGACACTGCTCACGATGAGAGTTTGTTGCTGAAGCACTTTTCTGCGAGTCTTTCGGGTGTCGCATTCACGTGGTATACACGCCTCGCGCCGAACTCGATCAATAGTTGCGCCGATATGGTAGACGCCTTTCACCGAAGATTCTATTCAGTAGCCCGCAAAGTAACCTATATGGAGCTTGCGGCGACTAAGCATATGCGGGGTAAACCTTTTGAGACCTACTTGGCTAGGTGGAGGATCTGAAATAAAATGTGAAAAGGAATTGGAAGAGAGCGAGTTGAGTGAAGGCAGCATAAGTGCAGAGGAATTCCTTAATAGCCGTTGATAGAAAGATGAATGCTAAAGACTAGTTACTGCTCCGTGAGAACAAATGTTAATCGTTACCGATCCTCTTGGTTTTCTCGTGGTATCGTATATAAGAGAACGGCTGCATTTAGGAGCGATCCTTCTCTCTAACTTAAAATGGAATAAGAAAAGAAAGAAAGTAGCCTAGTTCGAATGAAAGATATGCCACAAGGCTATCCAAGTTCACAGGTGTCGTTGCTTATCCACTTATTTATTAATATGATGGGGTTGGTGCTCAGTGCCTGGCCTTTCTCTTGTTGTTGTCGAGTGCCTGCAGCTTTACTTCTTTCTTCCACAATCTTCGGAAAATTAGGCTTAGTCTTTTCTCAATAAAAAGGCGTGGCATGCAAAATTCTCCTACCTACGCTACGGACTCCTCCTCCTATTGAATTGATGTGGCATGAAGTCATCAAGACATATCTCGTTGAATCAGTCTTTTTCGCGGGCTATGGGAACCGAACCCAATTCAATTCTTCCGCGACCCCTCCACGAATAACGAGAAAACTTTTATCTTTTCTACGAGAATTTCTGCTTCGCTGCTTTTCTACTGGGCTGTACCACATGAGTTTAAGTATACCAAATAAAGGTCAAACCCCGCTGAAGCACTGGAAAAATGTTGACCACGATTTCTAGCGCTTTTCAAAAACCATTTGCTTGCAACGCCTTGAGTGGACAGGTAAGACAGTACGCCCACTAGATCCTTCATACTACATACTATTATAAACTTAACACTCACCCAATATGAAAAGTGGAGTCGAATCAATCAATTGGCATACCTTTAGGCATACCTAAAATCTAGCCTCTCATCCTTTCTTCTCTTTTTTTTTATATAATTTTTTTTTTTAATTAATTAATAATTAATAATTATTAGAGGCGTGATATATTAGATAGAATATATTATATAAGATGATAGCACCAAAAGAGCGGAGACTTTGACAACGCCACCACCGGTTATTGCAAGAGCAGGACAGCAAAGAGAGTTCCAAAGGACGGTGACGAAGGAAACCCCATGCCTTAGATCAAGAAGAGAAGATTCATCGCGGAACAGCTTGCATAGTGCTTTTTATGGTCAATCCCTTTCCTGATTTTACCCCGAAGGCTGTGGGGGGCGAAGGAATACACGAAAGCAGGTTTAAGAGCTTGAACCCTGCCCCGAGTCTGGGTAAGTTCCCCTAACCCCTACGTAGGTTCTTCTTTTTTTCCTTTTGTTCCTTGGTGCTTGGCACGCACCGATCGATGGGCTTTGCTTGGGCAGACAGACCAAAACCCCGCTAAGGCAACACGACAAAAAAGGCGAAAACTGGGCTTCTATCGGCCATTGAAAGAGCTTTCTTTCTTTCGACCCCCTTCCCTTGCTCGTGCTCGTCTCTTCCCGCTTTTGCTATTTTGACTTTCCTTTCCAGCATTAGCAAGACTCTTTTTTAAAAGTATTGATTCATCTTCCTACCTACGTTGCTTCAAACCCCTCGAAGTACTTCACCCGACAACCCCTCTGCAAAAGAAGAGGAAGCCTACTCCCCAACGCCCTCTTCTGGGTCACCAGTTTCGTGCTTTTTGGGTCACGAGATGCCTATGCTAACTTCCTTGCTGTCTAAGCCCCGGCGCCCAGGCTTCTTGGGTGAAGAGAACTGATGTATTCTTCTTAATATAATTAAACATTCTTTCCCTTTCCCTTACGCCCCCTTGGTTCATTGCTTGAAGTGCAGCTACGACTCCTTCCCTTGAGCCCCGGCCTAAGCCTAATGACCTTCCTTACTAAACCACTAACAGCTCTCACGACGGCCTTCCTTTCCTTCCGTTCACTTCTTTCTTGCCTGGGAATGGAATCAGAAGCATCGAATGCGCTCTTCTCGCTTCCTCTTATTGCCTTTGGGCAGAAAGACCTCGGGAAAGAAAAGATCAGGCAATTTAGTTATTATCCGCCCTTGCCTGCGAGCCTAGGAGCAGCTTCACCGAAAGTCTGCTAACCGCTGCTAAAAAGCTAGTGACCCGTAATCCGATGATACCACCAGACTGGCCGGTATACTATAGAATTAAGTTCACTGAACCCGAACCCCCTACCTTGGTTAAAGACCGGTATAACATAGTAATTATGATGCTGTTCTTCTATTGCTTTCTTTCGTTCGGGTTTTCTTCCGGAATGAATGCCGAAGCTGCTTATTCTGTAACAACCGATTGGAATCAGTAGAGACAAAAAACATTGACCAAAGGGAAGCCAAAAAAGCTTGATCTGTTAACAGCCGACGTAGGGGCACTTTCGCTATATAGTATAGATTCAAGATAGCCCCTATTCCGGGTAGAGTCCCAGTTTCGTTCCCCTCTTTCGAATCATGTCAAAGCGGAATGCCAGTCTTTCTTATGAGTTATGAGTAAGGAAAGCTTCATGCTCTACTTAAAGAATACCTTACCGGAATTGCATGCAAAAGCCAACCCCAACCCAGAATGCTCTACTTTTTGGGAAAGCTTCGTGTTTACTTATGAGCTCTGCTCTCTTCTCTTCCGAATCATACCTTCCTTAGCAAGTCTTATGCCATTTGTGCCTAAGTAGGTTCTCTTCGTTCGCTTCTTTCCCTGTTTCCGTTTCCGGATCTCAAATGCCAAGCTCCTCTCCTTATGGACTCTTCGCTCTATCTGTCGGTGCTCTAGCTGTCCGAAAGCCAGGAGTGGACTGACTGTAAATAAAGAAGTCGAAGAAAGGGTTCCGTTTTCGAGTCTGTTTCCGATTCTTCCGACCTTGAATCTAGGTTTCCCCTAATGGCTCCTTGCTGCTTGGGAACTGAAAGGAGGAGCTCACTGCCTCACACCACTGGCATGGAATGAATTGGCACCTTTCGTCCTAACGGTTCTTCTTTTTCCTCCCCTTTTCTTCTTGCTTAAAGTTGAGTTTCCCTAGTATTTTTTCTTTATATAAGTAATTCCTTCCCTTCAAAACTTATTCGTCTAACTTAAAATAGATTCTTAGAGGAGTAGTATAAGACTAAGAAGAAGTGATTTGAAAGAATAAGAATCCGTCTTTTTCCCACAATGATATATCTGACTTGAATGAATAAAGAGATATAAAGAATGGAAAAACGAGGATTAAACTGATACCTAAGAGCTCTTTTACTGACAGCACGCAAGCTTACACGCTTACCTTCAAGCCATGCTTACATAAGCTGATTGCTTATATGCTGACTTTTCCTAGTTGAACTACCTCTAGTGAAGTGATCCTCGTTCTTTAGTAATTGCATGGCATTGTGTGCTTTCTTTATGGTAAATAGAAGAATGGATTAGATCCTTGCCTTTTGCCTTAGTCAGACTTTCTAGGCTAGGCACAGTACCAGGGACCGAAGTCTCAGGCCAGTCTGAAGGAACTAAGGGCATTGATGCCAAAAAGAAAGATAGAAGATCTTGATTCTCGGGTTCAAGCCTTGAAGGAAAGTAGGGAGTCCTAGTTCATAGGCGGATCCCCCTCGATGGTTCATTTCTTTCTTCAGTACGCAAGGTGAATGAAAGCCTTCTCTTCTTAGAGAACAGGGCTTTTTCATCTGCATCGGGCAAGACCGATTCTTTCGCATCAACAGCAAAGACTGGCAGCCTCTTTCCCCTCGGGTGACTACTCCAGTAGGTTTAAGACAAGGTAGCAGCTACTCCTATGTTAATTCAATATCTGTGCCTGCGACTAAATCTTATGATCTGGGAGGCTAGGTCAGTCAGCTAGCATTCAAAAAGAAGAAGCTCTGGTTCCTCTTAGCGTTACGACTCTGAACGAATGGTTGAAGCTCCTGTGAGCGAATCTGTTTCAGGTACAGATGAAGAAGACGGTGCTATATCATATGTTTCGGTAGTAGTAGCTGTGATATCTTAGATATTATATAAGGGAAAGGCTGCTTTTAGTTTTAGCTTTCCTTCCTTCTAATTTAGATTGGCACTTTAATCGGGATTGCCTTGGTTTTCATTCTACTCAAGTGAGCGACTCCGCTCTTCTCTCTTTCTACTTCCTTCTTCCCAGACCGGGATTCCTATAATATAAGGGTCAGCCCAGGAATGAGGATTAGGCTCAAATCGACCTGGACAGATCACAGATCATTGCTAAGAGTTAACAGGCGAAGGTGCGCTAATTCTCTTTTTCTTTCTCGACAGCCAGAGCCAGATAGCCAAGAAAGAAGCCTATCGAAGTCGCTTCCGGCTTAAGGCAGCTCCTGACCTGAAGGTATCAATCATTCAATGCTCGTACCCAAGGGAATCAGCCAAGGCAGCATCAAAGACAGATCTTGTCACTGGGGAGACCCAGGAATATAGGAAGTGTGCCGTGAGTGGTAGCAGTTTAGTAAGGGCATGGCTTATGGCAGGGAGTGACCCGATAGCTCTTGTTGAGTCGACTGTGAACGCATGGTTAGCTCTTAAAAAGAATAGCTCTTCTTCATCTTTTACCCTTCCCAATGATCAAGGATAGTCCCCTTTTGGATGAGCAAAACTGGCCATTCTGGACGTTTTCAGAATTGGGAGCTAGCCAACGCCAACCCTTTTTCCGACAGAGGAGCAGCTAAGAGCTCGACCCAGGCCTCTTCCTCTTTCCGAGAGATTCAAGAAGAAGGAAAAGCACTTGAAGCGATTAAAGCCTTGCTTGCAATAGGAGATCCTGATTTCATAAAAGAATCGTACGCACGAACCAAGCTAGGGATTCGCGCCAGGAGCCCGAGATCTGGCTGCAGAACGCCCCTCTCATCAGGAGAAACTCGTTTTTCAGGTGATGTGAGAAGGAGAAGGCAAAGAGTGGGCCATGAAGAAGGATAGATCTTACTTATTATGTCCATAGCCCACCCTTTTTAGCTGCTTATCCCTTTTAGGATCGGATGGAGTTCGTAGACAGGTCCGCGGCGCCTTCACGCTTGAAATCCTTTTACATATCCTATGCAACCGGTCATTATGCTTTTAGTATATGTGTCTTTCTCCTAATCAACCATCGCATTTTTTTACCTGCCTGGTGTGAGCCACACACTCCGTTATGCACTTCGTCCATTACTCGATCTGCCTCTAAGATACTCAAACATCGCAGTAATACACCTACTGTCTCATGGCGAATAGGCCATCGATCAAGGTGTAATTGTTTGCCTGTTGTCTGATCGATCTTGATGTTGGCTTTGAAGGGTCATTTATGTAGTCGAATGATCGGTCTTCTGCTGATGGATGGGGGCGGGTAAAGATAGGTTGACGGTGGAGGAGCGAAAGCCACTCGACTGTAAGGAGAGGGGCGAAAGCTATCGATAGAAAGAACTCTTCATTAGAGCAAAGCCTTAATGCCGAACTTGGTAAACGAACAAAAACAACTCAGTCGGTTTCTTCCCTCCTATGCTTGCTTGCTTGGATCAGGATGTAAGGCCTAGCCTGAGATACTTCCGACGCGCGGTTCAGATAATTCTCATTCAAAAAGGGAAACTTATTCATATAGAAAGAGAAAGTCCTATTGACGTATAGAAAGTACTACGCTTTCATCCTCGCGGCCTAAGGGCCGGGTCCTACTCCTCAACCGGTACACAACCCATTACGTTAGTTAAGTTAGGACTTTCTCGTCATCTGGTACCTAAACCGCTTCCATTCAATACTAAATTCAATACATAGCATGCATTCAAATCCTTCCTCAGCAGCCTCCTGGTTCGTAAGCAATTAGCGGAAGGGAGAAAGAAAAGACAAAGCTCCGTATCCAAACTCGGAAGTGGGAATCTTGTTCAATTTAGGGAGGTTAAATCCCGTCCAGCAGAACCATTTGCGAGGTTAGATTCTTAAACCGGATCGAGCGGGTGCCTAAGCTTGAGTCATAATCATTAGGAAGTGTAATAACTTATTCACTTGCAGCGAGTTAGCCTCCTTATGAGTCGGGCACAGCTAATATCTTATTTGAGGAAGAAGGAAGAAGGAAGAGTCCGATCTATGATAAGAGATCTCATCCGAGGATGATGTAATAGCCAGACTAAGTCCCAAAGTCTTTCCAACCAACTTCAATTGTGAGGCATCCTTTTCTTAATAGACTGATCCGGGCGGGTTGGAGAGGCATCTGCCTATAGATAGACTGAAATAAGGAAGACATCTTTCCAGTGGGTAGGGCCAATCTTCTCTTTGATGTGAAATTAGTCAGTTTGAGGTTTGATCTCTATAAATGTTACACCTAATGGGCTGCGCCCAAACCATTCTTGGCTTTACAACTGCAGCGCCTACGGTTGTTGATGAGCTTTCTTCCATGCGATAATCGCCAGAACTCTCGACGCTTTGTGGTCCGAGCTACAAGCTTCTACCAAGCCATCGGTCCCCCAATCCGCATCCCAGGGCATTTGGAAGTACCGAAAAGGGGTATACAGGTCTCTCTTATCTAACCTAAAGGATAGTAATTAGGGACATGTCATGAAGTGCAGTGGGAGAGAAGTTATCATCATGCATTCACCTGCCACATATTTATTTGAAGCAATGACTAAGATAGACTATCCTTAGACCTATTAAAAGAACAGAGAACGAAAGATAATGTCAGCATATTAGTAAGGAAGCAAAAGGGACTCTTTCTAATTAAAAGCAATTATTCGAATTAGTAGTGTGGCCTGAACCCTCTGACTTATGTGCTTCCCCTGGGCTACTACCCTAAAAAAGTGCTTCCTAGCGTATAGTCTTAGATTGAGTCTTTATCTAAGATAGTACCTAATAGTTAGTTAAGCATTAGGCGCCACTTCTACTATTCTAAAGCATTCAGTTAAGATCTTCTCTTTCTGTCTTCAAGCTTTTGTCTAGGAGCTCGGATTCCAGTCCTATCGTTAGAGGGAAGCATAGTTGGAATCTCTTCCTGCGGCGAAGAAGGCTCTCTAATGGATATAATGCAAGCTAGGAATCATATTAGAGTGATGAAAGTGAGCTTAGAAGCGAAGAGACTCAGCCTGAAATCAGTCGCTAATTTCTCTTTAGAAGAAGCCCTGTGAAAGCAATCTGATAATGACTTTGCCATAGGTCCCCCGCTTCAGTTCAGCCTTCTTTGCCCCCTTTCTCATCTCTTAGACTAGATTCTCTTCCTTTAGCCAGACTGACTGAATTACTGTGATCAAGAGGAGGCGCTAAGGTGGATATCCTTTCCTTAAGAGTGAAGGACGGAGACTGGTCTTTAGGACTGATAGTAGCTGCTCTTCTGGTAGTATAGCTTATAGCTGTCCGCTTATGCTAGCTCTCTTCTTTCTTATGAGAGAGATTCGCTATAGGAGCATTTGTCTGTCAGAAGAAGGCCTGTGAAAGCTATCAGAAAGAGTGGATTGATTTCATTCACCTTGAATAACTATCGAAAAAGGGCTTTCTTTTCAGCCGCTTTCATAATGAAGGGAGTTTGCTTACTTAGTGCTTGTGCGCTAAGGTGACGACGACTTGAATGAAACTTGAATTGTTGATCATAATCAAGGGAAGACCTTGATAAGGAAGAAGAAAAAGAGCTACATCGGCAGGACTGTCCGCAAGTGGAAGGTCGCATAGGGGCTCTCGGAAAGCTCTTTCCTTTATACCGATGAAAGATGGATCTTTAGGAACAAAGTGTGGCGATCAAGAGGACTTTGATACGGACGCCAGAGCTATTACCTTCAATTCAACTAGCCCTCTTGCCCTGAGGAGCGAAGCGGTTCAGCTTCGATAGGACCATACGTTTACAGGCTGCTTCTTTAGAAGAAGGAGGTTCTTGATTTAGTTTCCAGGTCTTTTCCCAGCTCTAGCTACATAACTAGAAGGGAATTCACTTAGCTCTCGAAAGAAAGCAAGCCAACGGGGCCGTCAATCGAGGGACAAGGCAAAGGGTAGTAGAGTAGGCTAGTAATGTACCTCTCGGTCAAGGAAAACTCCATGGGTTAGGCCAGCATGATGAAAGGGGAAAGAGCCATAGACTACCCGAGCAAGAGCAATAAGCTGACAGACTGCGAGTATAGATTCGACGTTGGAAAAGACGTGCTTGGTGTGTGGGCTACGCAGAGGCTCCGACATTACCCTCTTTGCCTATTCCGTTCTCCTGTTGGCAAGGATGGATCCGATGAAATATCTGTTTGAAAAGCCGGCACTCGAAGAAAATGAAGTACTAAGAGGTTTAGGTACGTAGCTAGACCTACAGGGTACGAGTTCAATACCATACTTGGAACGAGATAGAGAACGAGCGTAAGACTCTCCGCGAGAAAGGTAAAGGGGCCCAGCTACATTTGAAAGGAAAGTTCTAACTAGACTGAAAATCCTAGGGTGCCGAAGGAAGGACAACCTATGAAAAAAAGAAGATCGTCCATAGAATCGAAGAAAGTAATGAGGACATAGCGAGAGACTCTCGACTCGATTCGCAGCTCCACATTTTGAGAAAGTGGAATAATAATAATAAAGGCCGTAGTACCGTACGCCCGCAACAACAACAACAAAGAAAAGGCCTATTTGAGAACGTTTGGTGAGGCTCACGGGGCTAGACCCATCGCAGACCACAAAGAAAAGCCTTTACTAAGAAAGGTAGCCTCAGAAAAGAAAAGCTCGTCTCCGTCGAAATCTTCGTTTTTCTTTTCTGTCCAAGTACAGAATCCACTTCACATTCAAAAGGACAGTGATTGGCCTAATAGGCGTAAGTAAGGTTTAGGCTTGCCCTGAAAAATAAGTGACTTCGATTTTATCTTATCTGTCCTTGGCCGGGGTATTTAAAATTTGCCGATGAAACTGTCTCAAGTGAGGTAAGGTATTTTATTAGATTAGCATTAGCCCGCTTACCTTCCTTTCAAGTAGATGCAGCCTTACACTTCGCTCCTAGAGCACAGTAGCACATCAGATGAGTCCCCTCCCCTCCTTCTTTGCCACTATCATATGTAAAAGGAAAGTTTACTGATCGAACGAAGCCGGATTGAATGACAGTATCTATCTAAGTAGTAAGAAGCGAGTGTAGGACTTTCTAAGCGCTTAAGGTTGTTCCGAAACTGCACCTTCACTATCTAGGGCGGGACTTGCTACGGTATCACTTGCCTTTTTGCAGCTGTTAGGCAAGTGATCAGACGATTGTTTCAGCGGGTCTCTTGGGCAAGACATACCTTTGCCCCTGGCATTACTCGCGCGAACAACAAATGTGCGTAGCCAGCTACTCTTTCAACTCGCCATAATATAAGAGAAAAAAGCTTACTTCAAAAGGCCAATTGCAGGAACAAGACCAGCTGAATGCGAGTTAAATCACGAGGAGATGGGCAAGTCAAGCCTGCTAGTAGCCACAAGGAGCAAAACTCTTTCAGACTTGAGTTCCATAATCATAGGAAGAGGAGAGGGAATCTCTTTCTCTTTTAGAAAGAGACCCATTGCCGGTTCGTTCGGTTCAAAGGGATTGATTCTTTTTTTCGAAAGCCTGCTCTTTTTAATTAACGGTCTTGCTCTCTTCTCTGATATCTGAACCGTACAGATAGGATATCTTTGCTTTGCTGCCTCTTTCTTCTCTAATACTAAATCCTCCTTCCCCTGACCTTAAAACATCGTTTTCTATTTGCTGCATGAGATTCAGTCGGTCCCTATCATAGAAGTTCGCTCACAACCTTCTCTTCTTTCTAGCTTGGTAATACCTCAGTTACTTGACTTTTTTGACTGTAGTTGTTACGGAGAAAAAAGATCTTTTTCAGAGTTCCGCCCTTACCCTTAAAAAAAGATTGGAAGGGGAAAACCCTTGGCTTCTCTTGAGCCAAATTTTGGCTCCATATATGGGGAAATTCGGTCTTCTATTTACTGATCGCCGTGAACTGGTAACTCCAAAACCATTTGCTTCTTTCTAATTGTCTCGCATCCAACCTCGTTTGGCACAAGGGAGACCTTATGGGCTAGCTGAACCGCTTTCAATAGAGAGTGCCATTTTAATCTAAATCTAGCTAGGGGCGCTAAGGTAGTTCATTCGGGTAGCGGTAACCCCGAAAAGAGCTCTCTTTTGACAAGAAGGTGGGAGATAGCATTGTTTTTTCAATAGCTGTTCCTTTTTCTCCTCAAAATGCTAAATGCTATTACTCATTATAAGGTCTAGGAAAACCCGTTTAGGCTATTAAGGATTTCGTGCCCCACCGGTCTAATATCTGTAAAATCTACAAAACCCAGGGAGCACCAAGAAGCTTGTCTATTCTTCTATCTCAAATAGGGATCAGAAGTCCCATACTAGCATTGCCCTTAATCCCTCAAAGCTTGTAACGGCTTATTCGGGTATTGATTCATAGCCATATGTGGAATCAGTCCCTTTCTATTACGAAAGAGGGGAATAAAAAGTGGCTATATCCCAAAGGTGTGCGTTAGCCCCAATAGTGTTCATTTATAACCAGGAGAGATGCAAAGAAGAGCTAACCGTTCAACTTCTACTCCTATTTCACAGAGCAATCTAGCACCTTCTAACCGCATAGTAGCTGAGCCTAGCGGAGTTGCCTGTATGAGGCATAAAAAGATCCTTCCGATCCCTGGACTCTTTCTTTCGTAAAGCTTGGCTTTGGAGCGTATACCAGAGTGAATCTAAGCATGACTTTATGTTTGTATTGTACCGCCTAGCTCTTTCTATTGATGACTACTCAAGTCAGGACTAGCGTTCGCACATCTCTTTTGAAAGGCTAAGATGTTTGTACTAGTACCTTTTCACTCTTAGCTTAGGGACTTAGGAAAAAACATATTGGTTCTTCTAGGCGTACTACTGAAAACAGTAGCATAAGGGATCCCCCCATAGTTGGACTGCTTGCTAACGCGGACTGCTAAACCGAAGCTTAAAAGCTGTAGTGGAAAAGCCTTTCTCAATTCAACCGATTCTCGTTCTCGAAAAACCAATCATCCAATGTTGTTAGCCAGTGTACATGAAAAGAGCCTGGAACATCACTTGATGAAAGGGTTGATCAAGAGACCGAAGCCAGTGAGTTTGCGTACTCGAGTGAGGGTACCTTGGTGAAGAGTACTTAGCTTTGTAAAGAGCATCTTCTTAAGCAAAGTGTTGAGTCCACCGGCCTGGATGCTGCTCTTTTGCCTTATGCCTTAGGAAAGAGAGATGCTAGCTCTTCTTGTCTTCCAGTGGGTAAGAACCTCTCTTCTTGGCCTTGGGAGAGTTAGGTAACTTCAGGGTTCCCAATATGGCTGGCAGCTAGAAAGCTTATTAAGAAAGTGTGGCGTCGTCTAAGCCACTATGGTAGGCAAGAGTTTCAGGGAGGATCCCATGTGGGTATATAAACGAATTGGATATAGCGCATTTTCGGATAAGTAAAGACTCATCGCGGGGTCGGTCACAACCAAGAAGAATAGTCGGAAAAGGCAATCTTTCCTTCCTCAAATCCAAAAAGTGGAGTTCAGAACGAGAAAAGCTGACAGACGAACTTGGAATCATAGAATTCGAAGTTGATAGGATAGGTTCCCTCTGGTCTCTGTAGCATTCCTTTTCTTCACCCTTGGATCTCATTCTTAGTCTTCAAGCTCAACTACTCTTCCCACCTCTCCTTTCTCGAAAAAATAAATGCTATACAGCTCTCCGAAAGGGAAAGCTTATGCCTCTCACTTTATGCTTTTAGGAAGACGTCGCGGTTACACCTTCCTGCTGACCAGTCGGAGATTGTGTACTTATCTGTTCTTCTCCCTGTATAGCTTTGATTAGTTCGTCTACATCTCCTGGTAGGCATAGTGGTAGATTGAGGGTAGTTCCATGTTCCGAGATAGCAGTCAACCAAATGCATAATCCAATTAATAGAGGTGGTATAAGTACGTTTAGAACTTCCATTAATACGTTTTTCGGTACGGGCAATAGATATGGTCGCAAGCCTCGCGTGCTAATATAGCGATTAGGCCTCGCTTCTTGTCCGAAGACAGACTTCAACCCTCCTTGTGACCTCGCCTTGGGACACCACCTATTCCCGTTCTAGTGGTTCCTCAGACTACAGCAGGTAAATAGGATAGAGGCAGGGATACTGGTACTTTTAACTACTCTACGTAAGTTGATTCGAGTACAGATGGGGCTATTGATATTTATGGCTCCACGTACGCCTTAGGTTATGGATGGGGGTACCAATCCTGATCCTTAGGTCGCCCAAGGCTTTAGAGTTTTTGTCGTGTCATGAAACACAAACAAAATCATAAACTAAGAACACATCGATGCCAAAAATGAGAATGAATTTAGGTCACAACACAAGCAGAAAAAGCAAGATTTTCCAAATATGGATGAATATTAAGTCGATGTCTCTCCGAAGGGGACGCAGATAGGGGCTTGAGGCTTTTCTTTTAGGCTCTTTAAGTTGTTCGGTAATTTCTTTGCTCCTAGCGGTGCGCCTGGCTACGTACGCCGTCTTCCCTGGGGCAACGCGACTCGCAAGCCGGTTCTCCTCTGCTTGCCTTGGCCACCAAACCCAAGCATTAAAATAGCACACCCTCCCTCCGGTCGCCTCGTAGAGAGACGGTTGACAGACCCCTGGTGAGAGGGGAAGGAAAGGAAGCTTCCTTCATCAATGCCTAAAGGCTAGATCACATTTATATGTATGATGTGTGACTCTATCTAGAAAGCAGGGACTGCGCAAGGCTTTCCCCGTGCACACTGCGAACATACGCTCCCCCCTCACTGTCCCGTTGGAGGTCCGAGCGCCCTCGATGCCTGCTTGTCAGGGAGCCCGAGGGCTTGCTGATTTGAGAACACCCACTGTACTAGTGGTAAATTTTTTTACCAAAACACTATTCACCTCGACTGATAGAGCAATCCGACCAGATCTCCATCTACGGCCGACACCCACTCTCAACCTTTCGTTTCACCGGGCATTCTTCGTTTAATCTTTGGTAGTTATTCGGAATCCGACCCGTAGTAGGTAGGTGGGCCAGAAGCCAACCACAGCGAAGAGGTTTTTTCCCTAAGTTAACAAAGAATGACTACCCCTTTTAAGAGCACGTATTAGTGCCTTACCCAGCCGAAGAAAAAAGCCCCAACCCCGGTCGGCGAGTGGGGAAGAAAAGCCTAAAGGGATGCATAAGGGCCGGGAAGGAAGAGATAGCTAGCTTTGGGCTTCATTTCGCACTATCTGGTCGTGGGCTTTAAGTAAGTGTTCCTTGCATTTTAAGCAGGGAATCACATGCTTCTTTACTTCCTTTCTCCAGTTAGTGGCGGCTGATTCCCAGTGTGACATGGATCTTCCCTGTATCTCAGAGGTTGCGTATATAGAAAAAGAACCTAATCCCTTGGTGCGCATGATGGAATATTATCTTCGTCTAATCACCGAGGCCACATGGACTTTATCTGGGATTGATTGATTCCCCTTAGGTGGATTGGTTGCTGCGCAGCTAACTACCGACCCCTCTTGTTCTGACCCCTTCTTTATAGGACTTGTTAGTAGCTCGAGGTCTGTCTCCTTGCACACCCCTCAAATCCCAATTTTTTGAGTGTTCCGCTAGTGTTCACCCGACCCCTTTCTCCCGGGCGCTCACACGGTAAGCGACCAGGGCCTCGTTCCCTAACTTCTAGCTAACCAAGCTTACACGATCCTTCTTTGTGCTTCCTGCGCTTCCGATTATGGAGCTGTACCTAGTTCCGGGCCAACGAATGAAATGAAACAACTGCCTCTCTCTCTCTCTTTTTCTCTGATTTCGTCCGTCGTTCTACGAGATTTTCTCAGCAAGTCATACTAACCTGGCACACGGAGTTTTGATGGCTTGTCCCCTTTTTTTTCCTTTTCTTTTGTGCCCACCCTTTCTTTGAACCTTGTCTCAGTTAAGTATCAATCAACATAAGCGGTCTACCTGCTTTTCTTTCGATCGGCAGCCCCTCAACCGCTTAATCAGGGGACTTTTTGTCAGTCCAAAATAGTCAATTCAACTGTCTTTTGTAACATTTCGAAGGTATTGTAACTAACAGTTTAGTTTCCAAGGAAATGATTAAGGAATTCTCTATAAACGGCTGAGGTATGACCGTTTTGTTCGATATCACGAATAAAGTTCCGTAGGTAGTTTTCTAAGAAAACCCTTTGAGCCTGAGAGCGTGTATTAAGATCCCTGACTCTTTCTTCGATAAAGTCGTAAGCTTCGGATCTTATGTTTTTTTCATGAAACGGTGACTGAGAGATAATTTCGGTAAGGCGCGCATCAGGTTCACTTAATAATAAGTAAAAAAGCTTATTCTGTAAATTTGCTTTCAGTTCCATGATTGTTATGTAGAAAAGTTAAAAGTCTAGTTCACTTTGGAAATGGCGAATGCTCATTGCCCCATTCAAATTGAGTCTTACTATGTTCTCGTACTCTCCTTCATTGAGTTGAGGAGGCAGTCCGTGAACTAATTGCCTTTCGAGGCCCCGAATACGCGATATGAGTTCCCCTTCCACGTGCGCGTTTTGCGCGCGAAAGTTTTCCAAGACTCGTGCCGCGGATAAGGGTTCCGCTTCTTGGAAAACTTCAGTCCAGCTTGAGGAATTATCAGAAACAAAATATACAATATTAAAATAAAATAGTTATTTATTATATTATATATATTAGAGTCATAGCTGGGCCAATATGAAATAATAAAAAATAAAAATAGAAAATCTTACGGAATACAAAAAAAATAAGAAAGTCATAATTTTGTTTTTTTAATCTATTCACAGCAAAAAGTAGTGATTTCATATTCGGCTTTACGCGCTTTTTTTTTCGCCTGCCTTCATAGGCTGCGGGGCTGTGCACTTCAGCCCCATCACATCAAGGTGACAGGATTCGAACCTATGGCCCTCTGTACCCAAAACAGATGCGCTGACCAGACTGCGCTACACCTCGTCTCACCCCCCGAAGCATATAGATCCGCCCGATCGATGAACACTCGAACCGAACTCGCCCATCCTTTTGGGCACAGGGGGGCGAGAACCAATCCGAGTAATCAACCGCTTTTTTTATAAAAGATGCCTCCCGCACTATACGGCTTTTTGCCTTCTTCTTTCACTTGAATTTAAAAATCCGGCTCGCTCTCGGCTACGTGTCCTTTGGACCCTTCGCCCGCTTAGAAGTGGATTCGAACCACTGACACAAGGATTTTCAGTCCTTTGCTCTAACCAGCTGAGCTACCTGAACCACTTTCCTAAAGTCTGTTTTCTTCATCGAATAGCGCCCTACCTTACCACTTTACTAGTAAGGGAAAAGCCCCTTACTAATATGTTAGGGCTTTTTTCGCTTGTTCGTCAAGCTTTCGAGCAGCTCTTTCAACTGCCGCCTAATCTCCCAACATGCTCAAGAACCGAGAGCCGTCCAGTCCCTGGACGGCCGGAGGAAATAGAAAGAAGATAGGCCGGTCAAACAAAAACAACGCGCAACGGGCTCTCCGCTCCGTCTCACTAAGTAGTGCTATTCTGTCCTCCGGGGGACTCCACCAAGAGGTTCTTTCTTTCACGTAATTTCGCCTGCCCGTTACACTTCCGTGCCGGAGGAAATGGGATTCGAACCCATGATACAATCTTCTTGTATGTCGATTTAGCAAACCAATGCCTTAAGCCACTCAGCCATCCCTCCAAGTTGTTGATCGAAATTTGATGCGCGCCCGAAGGGCTATCTGATCCGCGTAAGCCGTAGCGCGCTAGCGCGCGAACTCTTCCTCTATGAGCGAGACTCTATCCAGACCTCCCCAGCAGCCAAGCCATCAAAATCTGCGGGCGAGGCCCATGAAGACCCCACCACTGAATGATGAACTTTGCGCCTCCGACCCAGACGAATTAAATTCATATCTCTTTCGTCTGGTCGCCGGACTGTGATTCTTCTATTACATTACATTACGGAGAAGTCCATTCTCGTCATGATCGATCCGCGTCCTACCGTAGTGCCCGGAGAACCTTAGCAAGGCTTACTAAGGCGAAGGAATGCTTCGTTGATTGCACGAGCTAGCCTGCAAGCAAGCCCCTTACTCACCTCTTAATCTATAAAAAAAGCTCTCTCCGGAAAGCTTTCAAGCCCCTTTACTTGATGAATTGAATCGCTCAGCGCAACAAACAAATAGCTTAGCTTAGCTAGAAAAAAAAAATAGCATTTAAAAATAGATGAAAGTGAAATCCGCCCTGCCCTGTATGGATAGTATGGTATGGCGGACTCGGTCAAGGTTAAGTTGATAGCCAGGGGAATGCGAGCCTGGCAGTCAGTCTGTTCAACCATGAACTCAGTACTGCAACCCCCCCTCTCACTCGGCGTCTAGCATTTCTATCGGATAGCTATCTCACTCCCATTCCTGCTCCTTTTTTCCTTCGTCGGCCCGACATTTTAGTAGGCGATCAAATCCCTGTTCGCTTTCTTGGTTCGCTCTGCCGATTATTAGGGGCCAGTCTTCTCCTCTTTTTTAGTTTAATTCACCACTCCGTAGGCTGAAATTGTTGGATGCTAAGGAAGCCTATCGAGGAAAAGACCCTATTTGATCGTTCAAACCGAGCTTGACTACGGATGATAAGCCAATTAAGTTATCGGCGAGGGAACAAGTGCAGCCAAGGCCAAGACCTGAAGGAGTACTACCACTCGCGATGAAAGAAGAAAAGATGCGAGCCGGAAGGACGACGAGAGATGATCGCTCGGAGGAGGTAGCGGCACTAATTAAACGGGAGAGCCTTGGAAAGGGGGACCGGGGCCAAGCTGAGCTTATAAGGATATGCGGCATGGTTAAATAAATAAAGGAGAGCATTCAACTCGTGTGTTTGGCGTGGATCATAGAGGCGGATTTTTCGTGGGATGGATTCACAAAGGTTCTTATGACCTTGCCCGGGAGTAGTATGCTTAGCGTGGGAAAGATTACGGCGAAGGTAGGAAATCGATCGGAGGCTAGGGAGCGGATAAATTCCCTTGACCCGATCAATTCCTTCAGTTTTCAAATTGCTAAACAAGATCGGATGACGCCGAAACGGAAGGAAGCAAGAAATTAATCCTACTTTTTGTTCTCAAAGGCGGGCGCTTAGAGTTAGAGTACAGCTGCGTAAAAACCTCTAATCTTCGCCCATTAATTTAGACCGGCTACTGACTTATCGAACGCTTTTCAGACAGAAGTCGTCATTTTTATGTTTAGAGGTCGTTCTGCAAGGTACCGAAGTCATTCGATCGGGGAGAAAGCACACACGATCTATATATAGATGAATAATACCAGTTGAGTCGGATGGTGCTAGTGTTCTCGCTTACGGAAAAAGGGGCTCCCACATCAGAAAGAAGAGAGGCACCTAAACCAGCCACAGACGCATTAGCAGTTCGCGTGGAATCAGATTAAACCAAGGTCAAGGAAGACTGAGGTGACCAAATCGAGGACGATGAGCTATTCAATTCAGACGAAGAATTTGACACAGGTTCAGCAAGGACGGGCTTTTCATCCCAAAGAAGAAGAGCTAGAGGTGAGTGAGCCTACGAACGACCACCGCTTATCCAATTAATTGCCAATTGCAGCAGAAGACTCGAACCGATCGTTTGGAGTGAAGGCCAATATGGGCAAAAGGGTTTAAGTTGTCAACCGCAGACGGGGCTAAGCTTTATCGCGAATTCAAAGCCGGGAACCAAGCTAAGGATTCATGACTAGCGCGAAAGCCTAGCGAACAAAGAAGCGCAGCCCCTTTCTTGCTTAGTAAGGCGCATCCGTTTTCTTGCTCCCTTGTTGCGCATTAAGGACTATACCACTATATACGCTCAGAAAAAGCTTATTTATCGCACCTTTACTTCCCTATGGTTATGGTATATCCCCTTTCCTATAGGACGAGTCATAGGAACCTATGAGATTGATTGAACAAGCCAACAAGGCGAAAAAGAATCATCGAACTAATGGACAGACCGCAACGCAAGTACTAGAACTCTTGAACTAGAGGAAGGACCTACCGACCGATTGCGAGAGCTGCTACAGTTCTACAATTTCCAGTTGACCGAGAAAGACCACACTTTTAGGAGACTTTTTCCCGATTTCAAGGAATTGAGATCGATTCCCCCCTCCTCACTCACTAGTAAGCGGTTTCAACTCTCCCTTGAATCCGTTCACTCGTGTCCCTTACCAAAGGGCCACTTCGTTCACTTGTCTTTAGGCACTCCAAAGGAATAAGAAAGCATATAAGATAGGCTGATCACCAATTCAACTGCCAGAGGCTTCTAGAATGCGTTATTTGGCACTTTAAGCCAATCAACGTAGGATCTAGAATCAGGGGTCAGAAAACTCAAAAATTGATACAGAACAATGGCCTGTGCCTTCGTTTCACTCGTATCCATGGCAAGTCCCTGACAGGATTCTCTTTTTTTTGTGACCAAGTGGATGGTGTGGGCGAGCATATCATATAATGCCGGAGCTTCTGAACAGCGAAGACAAGGGCGAGATACATCTTATCGGGTTTGGGGTATCGTTGTTCCGTGGGCGTCATGATTCTTGATAAGTAGTAGACCGGTTTCTCGACGTCGTCACCATCAAGTTGCGCGAGTAAGACGCCTATTGAGGTATCTGTTGCTGATAGGTACAAAGCGAGTGGCTTACCGGGTATGGGGGCCGTTAGGGTGGGTGACTTTATCAACTCTTGCTTAACGGCATCGAAGATGAGCTGGTACTTATGATTCCAGGCGTCCTTTTTTAGAAGCAGAATGAGAGGGTATGTCTTTTCTGTAAGGTTAGGGATGAAATGCCGGATGGATATAAGACAGCTTGCCCAGGAAGCTTTTTAGTTCTTTGATTGTTGCCGGGCCTGGATTGCTCGTATCTTTTCAGGATCTCTTTCAGAGCCTCGGTTTTATATGACGAACCCAAGGGCAGTGGGTGGGTTTGCGCCACACCACCGCCCTTCTTTCAAAGCGAGTTTCAATTCAGATGTTTTACTAACAGAATAAGATCTATATTGAGGACCATACAACAATGAAACATTATCCGAATCAGAAAGCAAAATAGAGGGTATATTGAAGGACATCCATGTTTTTCTAATACGTTCACTTCTCATCAAAATAAAACTCATTGTATTTTTTCTTTGTTAGTCGTGTTTAGGAATAAAAGTTTTCTATAATATTTGTATATTTCATCTATCCGTTTTCTAACTAGAGTAGCGTTTTTTCTACCTTATGTATATTTAATACGTACTATTACTACTATACTTACGTATCTTCCTAATGTATATTTACTACTAACTCTAATTATCAATACTTCCTTCCCGTTGCCTTACCCTGGATTATAAAATCCCTCTCTCTAACGGATGAGATATGCACAAATATACTCATTGTAGAGAGAGCCCGGCTATTGGGACATATAGATTTCCGGGGCCGGATAGATGCTTTTATTCCTAAAGAGTAACATTTATGGGAGGGGATTTTCTCAATTCCCACAGAGCAAGTGGGAAATCCAAAATACCAGCGAACTACAGACTTTCTTTCCGTGAGCATAAAACTCCTGTATGGTCTTTACCGCTTGGGAACCTCGCCTATCCTCTCGAAGCAGCTCTATGGCTCGCTTCAGGTATTACACTCGCCGGAGTTAAATAAAGCTTTTGATCATATTAAGCCTTCTACGGCTGATGAAAGTACTAACTTAACTTCCCTTGAGACTGATATTGGTTTATCAGTTCAATTGTCATATATTCTTCCCCTGAATTGAAAGGAACCCCTCCTTTATCTGAGGAGTCTTGCTTTCTTTCTGAATCTGCTTTCGATATTGACATAGTTGAGTCTCGACTTGAGCTTGAGCGCGGCGCCTGCTCTAAGTCCTGTAAGCGAACTTCTCCAACTAAATAAAAGAGCGGTAGCTTGAGCACTTTATACAAAAAAAGCACTAAGCTAAAGCAACAGATGCCACAGGAGAATCCGCAGAAGTAACTGGATAAAAAACAGTCGCTGAACAAAAGCAAAAGCCGAGGCTAGAATAGAGGACGGTGGAAAGCGTTTCGCGATTCAGAAAGTTGGAGTTGACGACCTGCTTTCTACTTAAAAGAAAGAGGTTCCTAGTTTGAGATCTTCCCCTTCCCGCTTTTCTTTCTTCTGTAAATCGTTCCGGTCCCTTGACGAGTCAGCCTCTATAGGCCTCTATCTCGAATTTCTCGCTTGAATCGGTCGCAACTCTTGCATCTGGAAACGATCTCTTGCTTGTTGACTTTCGGTCTGTCCATTCCAGTGGTTAAGGACTCGGGCTATATGCCATCTTTTCGATAGTGAAAAGATTTTGAAAAGCATTTTTATGGCACTCAATATGCGAGAAAATGCTCTATTTTAAGGCCTAGATTCAACTATAGCAAAGTCTAGAGCGGTGAACCCCTTATTTTATTATCTTATCTTATCTCCTCCTTCTGGTAACAGGAATCTGTCCAACCTCTATCGGTCATCTGGAAAGGGTCATTCCTTGCTTCTTCGATTTACTTTCATTCAATATCCCATTCCCAGTTCTGTTCTTCTTTCATTTTGTTATCAGAAAACTAGGGGTAGTTATCGAGTTGCCTATGGAGGAAGGGGGGTTCCCCCTTTGAAATAAGTGCTTTAGTATACCTTTCTTTCATTAGTAAAAAGACTTATTCAAACTAGCTCATAGGTCAAAAGTATACCTGGAAAAAGGATCGAGAATCGGCTTTCTTTTAAGGCTCGGAAGTGACGATTTGAATGAAATAGAGTCAGTTTGAAGGAAAGCATGTGAAGGGTACAAGGCAGTATAAAGAGGTAGTAAACGGGAGTCAAGATACTCTCTTTTTGGGACTCTATCCCGCTCAGGAGATTAGGACCGGGTCTTTCTAACAATATCACTGTTAAAAGTTGAGAAAGCAGTTTCTCTTTACTCTTTTTACTAAATATCTCCACTTTGGCAAAGAAAAAGACTGGAGCTTCCTCGGATGGCTGTGCTTCCAAGATGTCTAGTTCAAGCGCCCTACCACCTTCTTTCTGAATATCGAGCTCCCGGTCGGGCGTGCATTCTTCTAAGGAAAGTCGGAATGGCAGCTTCCAATTCCAATTTTTTATGTGAATGAACTGCACTCTCGATTCCCTTCCAGAATCTGTCTTTCAGTGCGCCAGCTCATTAGCATCTTCATTACGTTCACAAAGAAGTAATTCCCCAGACTTCCTTCTGGACGGGTTCACTCTTTCTATAGCAGAAGATCAAGTTACACATACATCTGCGGATATAATCATATACTTCATACCTATTTATCACGACCGCAAATCGCTCGCTGCTGCTAGCTTCATGCCCACGCTGCTCACGCTTAACCACACTAATCTTTCTTCAGTATAATTGGAAGACTGCTATTGAATCAGCCCTTTCACAGGGGTCTTTCTTTTCGCGACTCCGCTGCTAGTTCATCTGTTTGAGTGGAGTGGAGGAAGGACAATAGGTCTTGTCTATCTTGATGGCGGTGTTATCGTATCTGCTCTTGAATAAGAATTGCTTCGGTAAGACAATCCCGCACTCTTACGCGTCCTTACTTGCCTGAATGAATAGGGGAAGGAAGGGGACGAGCGCAGTAAGAGGTCAGTGCTGCTGGACTTGTTGGGTATCCTCTTTCTATTCTAAAAGTAGTTTATCCCGTCTCAAGGTAATTTCTTGTTGATTGATACCCTAGGGGACTGAGCTACCTTGTGAGCTAACCCCCAACTCTGACTGCCACGGAAACCATCCTATCCGAAAGCCCCGGCATACCATCCACAGAGGTAGGGAAGGCAATCCCACTCCACGTTTTTAGTTCTCGAAGGGCAAAAGTCTGACGTGAATCTTCCCTTCAATCGATTAACATTTCCTTCTATCATCAAATCTCTGGGCGAGTCAGAGTGACCATCATTAGGGAAAAGACTACCGACTGTACTGTAAACCCTTCTCATACTTGAGGAAAGGCTAGGCGAAGAAGAGGCCGGCACTAGAAGGATCGGCAGAAGAAATAGCTACATTCGAGGATCAAGCGACTGTGCCCGGAATTGACCTGAACTCCACAAAGTAAGCCTTTCCTTCTTTATATACGCTAATGGAAGCAATTCAATTACCGATTAAACTCATAGAAAGATATGAATCAAAGCCCCAGGCATTAGCCAAAAGAGTAGAACTTGACAGAGAAGTTACAGAGCGATAGACACTCGAAAAAAGCAAAGAGAGAGGCGCCTAAAACCACACAGTAATGGAAGTGGCACTTCCTAGCGTGCAATGTATTGAACTGAATAGAGCTAGGCGAAGGGTCGAGGGAGTGGGAATCAAGAGCGGAAGATGGGCTTCAAGCCACACCGCGATAGAAACGGAGAGAAACCGAGTCCGAGTTTAAGAGTGGAAACTCTTACTTTGACGATCGGTTTCAGTTTCCGGCCAAGCAAGGAGATCAGGGGTAAGGAGACAGAGAATTTGATTCTAGTTGAATGGCACCAGCATAAAATGAAATTGATTATGGGTCGCCTTCTTATTCTTAAACTGACACCTATCTGACATCAACCCAAGAAGAAGTCCCAAGTTGACGAGTTTAAGAAGCTTTCAATCGACCGGAGGAAATCGAATCAAAGAAAGAATAAAGCAGGGTCGAAGAGCGACGAGCTGAGTTGACATACTCCACCGGTCCCACTCTTCTTTCTAATCTAGTGACGAAAGGACAGTCGGTTTAGAAGGTGACACCTCCGCTAATTGTAAAATTGCGTCTATAAGATAAAGCTCGTCTCAATCGAATAACTACTGTAATCTAAGATCTCAGGTTCCTCAATGCTGGCAAAAGAGCTTTGAGACGGAGTCCTTCCCGCCCGAGGATAGAATGTGAATCAATAATGAATGCGCGTAGGAACTACGATTCTGAAGAGGCTACGTTCCCGGCCTCCCCTCTTTCGTTTGCTTCCGAGGATGGGTTCAGGCGAAGGCAAGGCCTCTTTTGGCTTTCTTTCTTCGTCAATTCTGCCTTCAGGGTAAGAATTTGATAGATAATAAAGGAGAACCCCCATTCCATTCCTTTGATCTGTGTCGATTAGTGACTACTGGGCAATAGGCCTATGGGCGAGTGCATTCTTTCACCCTCGTGGGAGGAATCATTCTATTCAGCAGTCCTACGCCTCTCTTTCTATCTTGACTGTTCGACCTAATACATGAATCGACGGTTCAGGTTACTAAAGAAAGATGGTCAGGTACGGTCGAAGGTGATCAATCATCAATGCGGCTATGTCTGATCTTCTTCTTGCGCCCTCCCCCTT